GCTAGTGTAGCTTAAATCAAAGCATAACACTGAAGATGTTAAGATGAATCCTAGAAAGATTCCACGGGCATAAAGGCTTGGTCCTGACTTTACTATCAGCTTTAACTCAATTTATACATGCAAGTATCCGCATCCCCGTGAGAATGCCCTCAATCCTCTGTCCGAGAACGAGGAGCAGGCATCAGGCACAACCAATTTAAGCCCAAGACGCCTTGCTAAGCCACACCCCCAAGGGATTTCAGCAGTAATAAATATTAAGCCATAAGTGAAAACTTGACTTAGTTAGAGTTAAAAGGGCCGGTAAAATTCGTGCCAGCCACCGCGGTTATACGAAAGACCCTAGTTGATAAACACGGCGTAAAGGGTGGTTAAGGAAAACAAATTAATAAAGCTAAAGATCCTCTAAGCTGTCATACGCATTACGAGAACACGAAGCCCAAGCACGAAAGTAGCTTTAAATACTATTACCTGACCCCACGAAAGCTAAGAAACAAACTGGGATTAGATACCCCACTATGCTTAGCTATAAACCTAGATGTACGTTTACATAAACATCCGCCCGGGTACTACGAGCACAGCTTAAAACCCAAAGGACTTGGCGGTGTCTCAGACCCACCTAGAGGAGCCTGTTCTAGAACCGATAACCCCCGTTAAACCTCACCACTTCTTGTTTTCTCCGCCTATATACCGCCGTCGTCAGCTTACCCTGTGAAGGTCTAACAGTAAGCAAAATGGGCTCGCCCAAAAACGTCAGGTCGAGGTGTAGCGTACGAAGTGGGAAGAAATGGGCTACATTTTCTATACATATAGAATATTACGAATGACATACTGAAACAAATGTTTGAAGGTGGATTTAGCAGTAAAAAACAAACAGAGTGTTCTTTTGAATTAGGCTCTGAGACGCGCACACACCGCCCGTCACTCTCCCCACATTTATAATCATTCAATATATAATAAAACACTTACTTACACGGGGAGGCAAGTCGTAACATGGTAAGTGTACCGGAAGGTGCACTTGGAACAATCAGGACGTGGCTGAGATAGTTAAGCATCTCCCTTACACCGAGAAGACATCCATGCAAGTTGGATCGCCCTGAGCCAAACAGCTAGCTTAAATACCAAAAATTACCTATCAACATTAAAAATCTTTATAAAACCACAACAACCCAAATTAAAACATTTTACCGCCCAAGTATGTGAGACAGAAAAGGCACTACTAAAGCTATAGAAAAAGTACCGCAAGGGAACGCTGAAAGAGAAATGAAATAAATTATTAAAGCCCAACAAAGCAGAGACTAAACCTCGTACCTTTTGCATCATGATTTAGTTAGCCATTCTGAGCAAAGAGTACTTTAGTTCAAAACCCCGAAACTACGTGAGCTACCCCGAAACAGCCTATCAATTAGGGCCAACCCGTCTCTGTGGCAAAAGAGTGGGAAGATTTCCGGGTAGAGGTGACAAACCTACCGAACCTAGTTATAGCTGGTTGCCTAAGAAATGAATAGAAGTTCAGCCTCACACTCCTTAACTCAAAAATAAATTTAAAATACACGAGACAAAGAAATATGTGAAAGTTAGTCAAAGGGGGTACAGCCCCTTTGAAATAGGACACAACCTCATCAGGAGGTTAAAGATTATATTAAATAAGATAAACCGCTCTAGTGGGCCTAAAAGCAGCCATCAAAACAGAAAGCGTTAAAGCTCTGGCGGAATAAAAATCCATTATCCTAATACACTATCTAAAACCCCTAATACTACTAGGCCATTCCATGCCCACATGGAAGAAATACTGCTAAAATGAGTAATAAGAAAGAACCCCTTTCTCCTAGCCTACGTGTATACTAGATCGGACCAACCACTAGTAATTACCGAACCCAACCAAAGAGGGAAATGTGAACACCTAAAATACCAAGAAAACTTCACATAAAACTAATCGTTAAACCTACACCGGAAGGCATATATAGGAAAGACTAAAAGAAAAGGAAGGAACTCGGCAAACACTTATAAGCCTCGCCTGTTTACCAAAAACATCGCCTCCTGCAAAAATCAACGTATAGGAGGTCTTGCCTGCCCAGTGACAAGTTAAACGGCCGCGGTATTTTGACCGTGCGAAGGTAGCGCAATCACTTGTCTTTTAAATGAAGACCTGTATGAATGGTGGAACGAGGGCTTAACTGTCTCCCCTTTCAAGTCAATGAAATTGATCTGCCCGTGCAGAAGCGGACATAAAACTACAAGACGAGAAGACCCTTTGGAGCTTAAGACTTAAGATCAACTATGTCAAGAACCTAAAACAAGATTAAACTAAATAGGCAACTGATCCCCGTCTTCGGTTGGGGCGACCGCGGGAGAAAACAAAGCTCCCACGCGGACCGGGACTATACCCTAAAACTAAGAGAGACATCTCTAAGGCACAGAACTTCTGACCACAAAGATCCGGCTCTTACGCCGATCAACGAACCAAGTTACCCTAGGGATAACAGCGCAATCCCCTTTAAGAGTCCCTATCGACAAGGGGGTTTACGACCTCGATGTTGGATCAGGACATCCTAATGGTGCAGCCGCTATTAAGGGTTCGTTTGTTCAACGATTAAAGTCCTACGTGATCTGAGTTCAGACCGGAGCAATCCAGGTCAGTTTCTATCTGTAATGCCACTTTTCCTAGTACGAAAGGACCGGAAAAAGGGGGCCCATATTATTAATACGCCCCACCCCCATTTAATGCAATCAACTAAATTAAATAACGAGAGAGCATAACCCTAAATCAAGATAAGATTATTAAGATGGCAGAGCCCGGTAATTGCAAAAGGCCTAAGCCCTTTCCCCCGGAGGTTCAAATCCTCCTCTTAATTATGATAATACTCCTAATTACCTACCTAATTAATCCTTTAGCCTATATCGTACCCGTGCTATTAGCAGTCGTCTTCCTAACCCTAATTGAACGAAAAGTACTAGGATATATACAACTACGCAAAGGCCCAAACGTAGTAGGCCCCTACGGACTCCTACAACCAATTGCAGACGGTGTTAAACTATTTATTAAAGAGCCCCTACGCCCTTCAACATCTTCCCCTTTTCTATTCCTAGCAACCCCCATATTAGCTCTCACCCTCGCCCTTACTTTATGAGCACCAATGCCCATACCACATTCAATAACAGACCTAAATCTAGGCATATTATTTATCTTGGCCCTTTCAAGCTTAGCAGTCTACTCCATTCTAGGTTCAGGATGGGCCTCTAATTCAAAATATGCCCTAATCGGGGCTCTACGAGCAATTGCCCAAACCATTTCCTACGAAGTTAGTTTAGGACTAATTCTGCTATCCATCATCATTTTCACAGGAGGTTTTACTCTCCAAATATTTAACACCACCCAAGAAGCAGTATGATTGCTTATCCCAGCATGACCTCTAGCTGCCATATGATACATCTCTACTCTAGCCGAAACAAATCGAGCCCCTTTCGACCTTACAGAAGGAGAATCAGAGCTCGTCTCTGGTTTCAATGTAGAATATGCCGGAGGACCCTTCGCCTTGTTCTTCCTAGCCGAATACGCCAACATCCTATTAATAAATACCCTATCAGCTATTCTATTTCTGGGTACAACCCACAATATCGTTATACCAGAAATTACTTCAATCAACATTATAACAAAAGCAGCCCTCCTCTCCATATTATTTTTATGAGTTCGTGCATCCTACCCCCGATTCCGATACGACCAACTAATGCACTTAGTATGAAAAAACTTTTTACCACTTACACTAGCCCTAATTCTATGACATATTGCCTTACCCATCGCACTAACAGGCCTACCCCCTCAATTATAACCGGAGCTGTGCCCGAATGCCCAAGGACCACTTTGATAGAGTGAATTATGGAAGTTAAAATCCTCCTAGCTCCTTAGAAAGAAGGGACTCGAACCCATATTATGGAGATCAAAACTCCAAGTGCTCCCATTACACCACTTCCTAGTAAGATCAGCTAAATCAAGCTTTTGGGCCCATACCCCAAAAATGTAGGTTAAAATCCTTCTCTTACCAATGAGCCCTTACATTATTATAATTTTATTATCCAGCCTGGGCCTAGGCACAGCCCTAACATTTATAAGCTCCCACTGACTGCTAGCCTGAATAGGACTTGAAATCAATACACTAGCAATTCTGCCCCTAATAGCCCAACACCATCACCCACGAGCAGTAGAAGCAACCACCAAATACTTCCTAGCACAAGCAGCTGCAGCAGCAACCATCCTATTTGCCAGCACTATTAATGCCTGAGCAACAGGAGAATGAAACATCAGTTGCTTAACCCACCCTATCGCAACCACACTAGCTACAATAGCCCTAGCACTAAAAGTAGGCCTAGCCCCAATACATTTCTGAATGCCCCCCGTAATACAAGGGCTAGACCTTACAACAGGACTTATTATAGCCACCTGACAAAAACTAGCACCATTTGCCCTAATTATTCAAACAGCATCCTTCACCCACCCTCAACTACTAATAGCTCTAGGCCTTATATCAGTGTTTATTGGAGGATGAGCGGGCCTAAACCAAACCCAACTACGAAAAATTCTAGCCTACTCATCAATCGCCCACCTTGGATGAATAATTGTAATCGTACAACTAAAACCACAACTAACTATCCTAACATTGTGCCTGTATATTATTATAACAATAGCAACCTTCCTAACATTTAAATTAATAAATGCCACAAAAATCAATACACTAGCAACAAGCTGAGTCAAAGCCCCCACTTTAACAGCAACTGCTGCCCTCGCTCTACTCTCACTAGGAGGCCTCCCACCACTAACAGGATTCATGCCAAAATGACTAATTCTACAAGAACTTACTACACAAGGCCTGCCACTAACTGCAACAATAATAGCCTTAAGCGCACTACTAAGTCTATATTTTTACCTACGGCTATGCTACTCCATAACCCTCACTATGGCTCCAAATACAAACAACTCCCTAACCCCCTGGCGTATACAAAATACACAAAACAAAGTCCTGTTAACCACTACAATAATTACAACCCTTATACTACTACCTCTGACCCCCCTCGCCCAAATATTAGTTAACTAGAGACTTAGGATAATATCAGACCAAAAGCCTTCAAAGCTTTAAGTAGGAGTTAAAATCTCCTAGTCTCTGCTTAAGGCTTGCGAGACTCTATCCCACATCTTCTGAATGCAACTCAGACACTTTAATTAAGCTAAAGCCTTACTAGATGAGAAGGCCTCGATCCTACAAACTCCTAGTTAACAGCTAGACGCTCAAGCCAGCGAGCATTCATCTACTTTCCCCGCCTCCCTTTAAAAAAGGCGGGGAAAGCCCCGGTAGGCAATTAGCCTACATCTTCGGATTTGCAATCCGATGTGTAATACACCACAAGACTTGATAGGAAAAGGACTTAAACCTTTGTACATGGAGCTACAATCCACCGCCTAAACCCTCGGCCATCCTACCTGTGACAATCACACGCTGATTCTTCTCAACTAACCATAAAGACATTGGTACCCTCTACTTAGTATTTGGTGCTTGAGCCGGAATAGTTGGCACAGCTCTTAGCCTGTTAATTCGAGCCGAGCTAGCCCAACCCGGAGCCCTTCTAGGGGATGACCAGATTTATAACGTCATTGTTACTGCTCATGCCTTCGTCATAATCTTCTTTATAGTAATACCAATCATAATCGGAGGCTTTGGTAACTGACTTGTACCACTAATGATTGGAGCACCAGACATAGCATTCCCACGAATAAATAATATAAGCTTCTGACTACTTCCACCCTCTTTCCTATTGTTATTATCTTCTTCCGGGGTTGAAGCTGGAGCAGGTACAGGATGAACTGTTTACCCTCCTCTTGCTGGAAATCTCGCACATGCCGGGGCTTCTGTCGATTTAACCATCTTTTCCCTACACCTCGCAGGTGTATCCTCTATTCTAGGAGCTATTAATTTTATTACAACCATTATTAATATGAAACCCCCTGCTATCTCCCAATACCAAACTCCCCTATTTGTATGAGCCGTTCTAATTACAGCCGTGCTTCTACTATTGTCCCTACCCGTTCTGGCTGCTGGCATTACAATGCTCCTAACAGACCGTAATCTTAATACAACATTCTTCGACCCCGCCGGAGGAGGGGACCCTATCCTTTATCAACACTTATTTTGATTCTTTGGCCACCCAGAAGTATACATTTTAATTCTTCCAGGCTTTGGAATAATTTCTCACATTGTAGCCTACTACTCCGGGAAAAAAGAGCCCTTTGGCTACATAGGAATAGTTTGAGCCATAATAGCCATCGGTTTATTAGGCTTCATCGTATGAGCTCACCATATATTTACAGTAGGAATAGACGTAGATACTCGAGCATACTTCACATCTGCAACAATAATTATTGCAATCCCAACAGGTGTAAAAGTATTTAGCTGACTCGCTACCCTACACGGAGGATCCATCAAATGAGAAACCCCTATATTATGGGCCCTCGGATTTATTTTCCTATTTACTGTGGGGGGACTTACAGGAATCGTATTAGCTAACTCATCCTTAGACATTGTACTACACGACACATATTATGTAGTAGCCCACTTTCACTATGTCCTATCAATAGGAGCCGTATTTGCCATTATAGGAGCCTTCGTACACTGGTTCCCTCTATTCACAGGCTACACAATACACAACACCTGAACAAAAATTCACTTCGGAACAATATTTGTAGGAGTTAACCTTACTTTCTTCCCCCAACACTTCTTAGGCCTGGCCGGAATGCCACGACGATACTCAGACTACCCAGACGCCTATTCACTATGAAACATTATTTCATCCATTGGTTCCATAATCTCTCTAGTAGCAGTCGTAATATTCCTCTATATTTTATGAGAAGCCTTCACTGCTAAACGAGAAGTAATGTCCGTCGAACTAACCTCTACAAACGTAGAGTGATTACATGGATGTCCCCCGCCTTATCATACATTTGAAGAACCAGCATTCGTACAAGTACGAACAAATTAACGAGAAAGGAAGGAATCGAACCCCCATAAACTAGTTTCAAGCCAGTCACATAACCGCTCTGTCACTTTCTTCTATAAGATACTAGTAAAAAAGAATATTACACTGCCTTGTCAAGGCAAAATTGTAGGTTAAAATCCTGCGCATCTTAAGCTTAACAGCTTAATGGCACATCCCTCACAATTAGGATTCCAAGACGCGGCCTCCCCTGTAATAGAAGAACTTCTCCACTTCCACGACCATGCCTTAATAATCGTTTTTCTAATTAGCACTTTAGTACTATATATTATTGTTGTAATAGTTACCACCAAACTTACCAACAAATATATTTTAGATTCTCAAGAAATTGAAATTGTATGAACAATTCTACCTGCTGTAATCCTAATTTTGATTGCCCTCCCCTCCCTTCGAATTCTTTACCTAATAGACGAAGTAAATGATCCTCACTTAACCGTAAAAGCCATAGGACACCAATGATACTGAAGCTATGAATATACAGATTATGAAAATCTAACTTTCGACTCATACATAACCCCAACACAAGACCTAGTCCCAGGCCAATTCCGACTACTTGAAACCGATCATCGAATAGTGGTTCCTATAGAATCTCCAATTCGAGTACTAGTATCAGCTGAAGATGTACTACACTCCTGAGCTGTTCCCGCACTAGGAATTAAAATAGATGCCGTACCAGGTCGACTAAACCAAACATCCTTTATTACCTCCCGCCCAGGAGTATTCTACGGTCAATGTTCTGAAATTTGCGGGGCCAACCACAGCTTTATACCAATTGTTGTAGAAGCCGTTCCTCTTGAACATTTTGAAAATTGATCCTCCCTTATGCTTGAAGACGCCTCACTAAGAAGCTAAATAGGGTTTAGCGTTAGCCTTTTAAGCTAAAGATTGGTGCTCCCCAACCACCCCTAGTGATATGCCACAATTAAACCCCGCCCCATGATTTGCAATCCTTGTGTTCTCATGACTAATTTTTCTAACAGTAATCCCCCACAAAGTGCTAAACCATACATTTACAAATGAAATTACAGCGCTTAGCGCTGATACCCTTAAATCAGATACCTGAAACTGACCATGGCACTAAACCTATTTGATCAATTTATAAGCCCCACACACCTGGGAATTCCACTAATTGCTATCGCACTTACTTTACCTTGAATCCTAGTGCCCGCCCCCACTAACCGTTATCAAAACAACCGTCTAGTGTCCCTTCAAAGCTGATTTATTAAAACGTTCACACAACAACTGCTACTGCCCATCAATCAAGCAGGTCACAAATGAGCTATAATTCTAGCCTCATTAATAATCTTCATTCTAACACTCAACATCCTAGGCCTCCTACCCTACACTTTTACACCAACCACACAACTATCACTAAATATAGGCCTAGCCGTCCCACTTTGACTAGCAACCGTAATTATTGGATTACGAAACCAACCAACAGCAGCACTAGGCCATCTCCTACCAGAAGGAACTCCAGTTCCATTAATCCCAATCTTGATTATTATCGAAACAATCAGTTTATTTATTCGACCTCTAGCATTAGGAGTACGATTAACAGCTAATCTTACAGCCGGCCACCTGTTAATCCAACTAATCTCAACCGCCACAATTACACTAATACCCATAATAACCACAGTAGCCACCCTCACTGCTATCTTACTAGTACTATTAACGCTACTAGAAGTAGCAGTAGCCGTAATTCAAGCTTACGTATTTGTTCTCTTATTAAGCCTATACCTACAAGAAAACGTCTAATGACCCACCAAGCACATGCATATCATATGGTTGATCCTAGCCCATGGCCCTTAACCGGCGCAGTAGCTGCTCTCCTAATAACATCAGGCCTAGCAATCTGATTCCACTTTCACTCAACAACCCTGATAGTACTAGGTCTAGTATTATTGCTCCTCACAATATACCAATGATGACGGGACATTGTACGAGAAGGCACCTTCCAAGGCCACCACACCACTCCTGTACAAAAAGGCCTGCGATATGGTATAATCCTTTTCATTACATCAGAAATTTTCTTCTTCCTAGGATTTTTCTGAGCATTCTATCACGCCAGTCTTGCCCCCACACCAGAACTTGGAGGATGCTGACCTCCCACTGGAATTCTAACCTTAGACCCCTTTGAAGTCCCATTACTCAACACCGCCGTCCTCCTGGCATCCGGTGTAACTGTTACATGAGCCCACCACAGCCTAATAGAAGGAGAACGCAAACAAGCCATTCAATCCCTCGCTCTCACAATCCTGCTGGGCCTATACTTCACCGCCCTCCAAGCCATAGAATATTACGAAGCCCCTTTCACTATTGCAGATGGAGTATATGGCTCTACATTCTTCGTAGCAACAGGCTTCCATGGACTTCATGTCATTATTGGCTCCTCTTTCCTAGCTGTATGCTTCCTACGACAAATCCAATATCATTTTACATCGGAACACCATTTTGGGTTCGAAGCAGCTGCCTGATATTGACACTTTGTAGACGTTGTATGATTATTCTTATATGTCTCTATTTACTGATGAGGCTCATATCTTTCTAGTATTTCAAAGTTAGTACGAGTGACTTCCAATCACCTAGTCTTGGTTAAAATCCAAGGAAAGATAATGAATCTAATTATAGTTATAATAGCTATCTCCACAGCCCTCTCCATAATCCTAGCTCTCCTGTCATTCTGACTGCCACAAATAAACCCTGATACAGAAAAATTATCCCCCTACGAATGCGGCTTCGACCCCCTTGGATCAGCACGCCTACCTTTTTCACTACGCTTCTTCTTAATCGCTATTCTATTTCTGCTATTTGACCTAGAAATTGCTCTCCTATTACCACTACCCTGAGGAAATCAACTACCAGACCCCTCATATACACTCCTATGAGCCGCAACTGTACTAATTCTCCTTACATTAGGCCTAATTTATGAATGAATTCAAGGAGGCTTAGAATGAGCTGAATAGGGGATTAGTCCAAACATAAGACCTCTAATTTCGGCTTAGAAAACCACGGTTAAAATCCGTGATTCCCTTATGACACCCGTATACTTTACCTTTACCTCAGCATTTACCCTCGGTCTAACAGGCCTAGCATTTCACCGTAATCATCTAATGTCAGCATTACTCTGCTTAGAAGGAATAATATTATCTTTATTCCTAGCCCTAGCCCTTTGAATATTACAACTAGAAGCCACTGCCTTTTCTGCCGCACCCGTCCTACTACTAGCCTTTTCAGCCTGCGAAGCTAGCGCAGGTCTAGCATTACTAGTTGCTACAGCCCGAACCCACGGAACAGACCGCCTACAAGCCTTAAATCTACTACAATGCTAAAAATTTTAATTCCCACAATTATACTCTTCCCCACAATCTGGATAACCTCCCCAAAATGACTATGAACCACTACAACTTTCCAAAGTTTTATTATTGCTCTAATCAGTCTTACCTGGTTAAAATACTCTTCAGAGACAGGATGAACCTCATCCAACCTGTACATAGGTACAGATCCCTTATCAACCCCCTTACTAGTCCTTACTTGCTGACTACTTCCCCTTATAATCCTAGCCAGCCAAAACCACATCAAGACAGAACCTATTAACCGCCAACGAACCTATATTACGCTACTAACCTCCCTACAAACATTTCTAATTATAGCATTTGGAGCCACCGAAATTATTATATTCTATATCATATTTGAAGCAACCTTAATCCCAACATTAATTATCATCACCCGATGAGGAAATCAAGCCGAACGACTAAGTGCAGGAACTTATTTTCTATTTTATACCCTAACTGGCTCCCTCCCACTACTAGTGGCCCTACTACTATTACATTCTGACGTAGGAACTCTATCAATAATAACCATTCAATATTCCCAGCCACTAAATCTTCATACATGAGGAGACAAAATCTGATGAGCTGGCTGTTTAATAGCATTCCTAGTAAAAATACCATTATACGGCATCCACTTATGACTACCAAAAGCCCACGTAGAAGCCCCTGTAGCAGGCTCAATAGTACTAGCAGCAATTCTCTTAAAACTAGGAGGATACGGTATAATACGAATAATAATTATCCTAGACCCCCTATCAAAAGACCTAGTGTACCCTATTATTGCTTTAGCCCTATGAGGCGTAATCATAACAGGATCTATCTGCCTCCGACAAACAGACCTCAAGTCACTAATCGCCTATTCATCTGTAAGTCACATAGGCCTGGTAGCAGGAGGCATTCTAATTCAAACACCATGAGGTTTTACCGGAGCCTTAGTACTAATAATTGCCCATGGCTTAGTATCCTCTGCCTTATTCTGCCTAGCTAACACTACCTACGAACGAACCCATAGCCGAACAATAGTATTAGCCCGAGGCCTACAAATTCTTTTCCCACTAACAGCCACCTGATGATTAATTGCTAACTTAGCAAACCTAGCACTACCCCCCCTCCCCAACCTAATAGGAGAATTAATGATTATTACAACAATATTTAATTGATCCCCTTGAACTCTTATCCTAACAGGAGCAGGAACCCTTATTACTGCCGCCTATTCATTATACCTGTTCTTAATAACACAACGAGGGCCCCTCCCACGACACATCATTAACTTACAACCTTTCCACACACGAGAACACTTATTAATGACACTCCACCTTCTCCCTGTTATCCTCCTCATTACAAAACCCGAAATCATATGAGGTTGATGATACTGTAGATATAGTTTAACACAAAACATTAGATTGTGGTTCTAAAAATAGAGGTTAAACTCCTCTTATCCACCGAAAGAGGCCAGAAGCAATAAGGACTGCTAATCCCTATCACCATGGTTAAACTCCACGGCTCATTCAAACGCTTCTAAAGGATAATAGTCCATCCGTTGGTCTTAGGAACCAAAAACTCTTGGTGCAACTCCAAGTAGCAGCTATGGTAAACACTATTATAATTACTACTCTCCTATTAACCTTAACAGTCCTTATCTGGCCTCTCATCATAACACTTAACCCACAACCCCTAAAACAAGATTGAGCCCCTAAATATGTTAAAACAGCAGTAAGCACCGCATTCTTCATTAATCTTATTCCATTACTCATTTTTTTAGACCAAGGAACAGAAACTATTATTACCACATGAAACTGAATAAACATTTCAAGTTTCGACATTAATATTAGCTTTAAATTTGACCACTACTCACTAATTTTCACCCCCGTAGCCCTATACGTCACATGATCAATTCTAGAATTTGCATCCTGATATATACACTCTGATCCCCACCTAAATCGATTCTTTAAGTACTTACTATTATTCCTAGTAGCAATAATTACCTTAGTCACTGCCAATAACATATTCCAGCTGTTTATCGGTTGAGAAGGAGTAGGAATTATGTCATTTTTACTAATTGGCTGATGACACGGACGAGCCGACGCCAACACAGCAGCCCTACAAGCAGTTATCTACAATCGAGTTGGAGATGTAGGCCTAATCCTAACCATAGCCTGAATCGCAATAAACTTTAACTCTTGAGAAATCCCACAGATCTTTCTTTTATCCAAAAACTTCGACATAACCCTGCCCTTAATAGGAATTATTCTAGCCGCCACCGGAAAATCCGCACAATTCGGTTTACATCCCTGACTCCCCTCCGCCATAGAAGGCCCAACCCCAGTATCAGCTCTACTACACTCAAGTACTATAGTAGTGGCAGGTATCTTCTTACTAATTCGACTTCATCCTTTAATAGAAAATAATCAACTAGCACTAACCATCTGCCTATGTCTAGGCGCCCTAACGACCCTTTTCACTGCTACCTGTGCCCTCACCCAAAATGACATCAAAAAAATTGTAGCATTCTCAACATCCAGTCAACTAGGTTTAATAATAGTTACTATTGGACTTAACCAACCCCAACTAGCCTTCCTACACATCTGTACCCACGCCTTCTTCAAAGCCATACTATTTCTATGTTCAGGATCTATCATCCACAGCCTCAATGATGAACAAGACATCCGAAAAATAGGAGGATTACACAAAATCATACCATTCACCTCCTCTTGTCTTATTATTGGAAGCCTAGCCCTTACAGGAATACCTTTCCTAGCAGGGTTCTTCTCAAAAGACGCAATCATTGAAGCCCTCAATACCTCTCACTTAAACGCCTGAGCCCTAGCTCTAACACTAATTGCCACATCCTTCACAGCAGTTTACAGCCTACGAGTCATCTTCTTTGTAACCATAGGCTCACCTCGATTCACAACTCTATCCCCAATTAATGAAAACCACCAAACACTAACTGCACCTATCGAACGCCTAGCTTGAGGAAGCATTATTGCAGGTCTAATTATTACCATAAACTTCCTACCATCAAAAACCCCCACCATAACAATACCCCTCTCTCTTAAACTAGCTGCATTACTAGTCACAATCACAGGCCTCATTATTGCACTAGCCTTAGCCACAGCAACCACCAAACAAATTAAAACCTCCCCCTCACTATTACTCCATAACTTCTCCAACATACTAGGATTCTTCCCTCATATTGTCCATCGTACTATGCCTAAACTAAACCTCTTACTTGGTAAACAAGCAACTAAATTTGACCGACAATGACTAGAAATTGGGCCAAAAGGCCTACACCCCGCACATCACTATATCTCTGCACTTTTTGACAAAACTAACACCAACATTATTAAAGTCTATCTGACCTCTTATTTAATCTCAACCGCCCTAGCCATTGCCCTCCTGTCCACATTTTAAACTGCTCGAAGCGCCCCCCGACTTAAACCACGTGTTAACTCCAATACCACAAAAAGACATAATAATAAAACCCATGCACAAATAACTAATATTCCACCCCCAACAGAATATATTAAAGAAACTCCGCCCACATCTCCCCGCACCATAAAAAATTCTTTAAACTCATCTACAACAACTCAATCCCCACAACCACTTCAAAATCACCACCCTACCATTCCCACCCCAAACATATATATTAATACATAAGCTTTTACCGAACCCACCCCCCATGTTTCAGGAAAAGGCTCAGAAGCTAAAGCCGCTGAATAAGCAAACACTACTAACATCCCCCCCAAATAAATTAAAAATAGTATTAAACCAATTAATGACCCACCATGCCCGACCAAAACTACACATCCAACCCCGGCTGCCATTGCCAACCCTAGCGCCGCAAAATAAGGAGCAGGGTTAGAAGCAACGCCCACCAAGCCCACCACCAAACTCAATAAAAGAAGATCAAGAAAATACATCATAATTCTCACCAGGATTTTAACCAGGACTAATGACTTGAAAAACCACCGTTGTAATTCAACTATAAGAACTTATGGTCATCCGAAAAACACACCCCCTATTCAAAATTGTTAACGACGCATTAATCGATCTTCCCGCCCCCTCCAACATTTCTGCATGATGAAATTTTGGCTCCCTCCTACTACTTTGCCTAATAATACAAATTATAACAGGATTATTTCTAGCCATACATTACACATCAGATATTTCAACCGCATTTTCATCTGTAGCCCATATTTGCCGAGACGTAAACTACGGATGAGTTATCCGCAATCTCCACGCTAATGGAGCCTCTTTCTTCTTTATCTGCATTTACCTTCACATCGGACGAGGCCTATACTACGGTTCCTATTCATATAAAGAAACCTGAAATATTGGCGTAATCTTACTACTTCTTGTAATAATAACAGCATTTGTTGGATACGTCCTACCATGAGGTCAAATATCCTTCTGAGGAGCAACAGTAATCACAAACCTCCTTTCAGCAGTACCTTATATAGGAGACATACTAGTACAATGAATCTGAGGTGGGTTTTCAGTAGACAATGCAACATTAACACGATTCTTCGCATTCCACTTCCTACTGCCATTTGCAGTTGTAGCAGCCACACTTCTACACGCTCTCTTCCTACATGAGACCGGCTCAAACAACCCATTAGGCCTAAACTCCGACGCAGATAAAATTTCCTTCCACCCATACTTCTCCTACAAAGACATTCTAGGCTTCATCCTCCTCTTAACAGCTCTAGCATCCCTAGCACTCTTCTCCCCCAACCTCCTAGGGGATCCAGAAAACTTCACCCCCGCTAACCCCTTAGTAACCCCTCCTCACATTAAACCAGAATGATATTTTCTATTTGCATACGCCATCCTACGTTCTATCCCAAACAAACTAGGAGGAGTCCTCGCCCTCCTATTCTCCATTTTAGTACTTTTAGTTGTACCCCTACTTCACACATCCAAACAACAAGGCCTCACCTTCCGTCCCATCTCCCAATTTATATTTTGAGTACTAGTAGCAGACGTAATAATTCTCACCTGAATTGGAGGAATACCAGTCGAGCACCCATTCATCATCATCGGACAAATTGCCTCTGTCCTATACTTCTCATTATTCCTAGTATTAAACCCTCTAACAAGTTGATTAGAAAACAAACTTCTAAACCTTCAATGCCCTAGTAGCTTAGCCATTAAAGCGCCGGTCTTGTAATCCGAAGATCGAAGGTTAAAATCCTTCCTAGTGCCAGAAAAGAGAGATTTTAACTCCCACCCCTAACTCCCAAAGCTAGGATTCTAAACTAAACTATTTTCTGTAACAGCATGTTCCGACATGCATTAACTTGCTATGGTATAGTACATAATATGCATAATACAACCCCATGCTTTAGTACATATTATGCATAATTTTACATAATGGTCTGAAATCATTAAACTAAGTCGGCCACTTAAATTATCTAGTACTTTCCTACATCAGTTAGTCACAAAACCACTACATACATATGCCACCTATTGAAGTTCCACAAGAACTCCCGTCGACGGGAAGAAATTGCCTACCTCAAATAACTGCATGTTCCAATAATTCCTATGTTTAAACAACAGTTCGTTTACTTAAACCTTATTAATGTAGTAAGAAACCATCAACCCTGTATACCTTAATGTACGGACTCCTTGATAGGGTCAGGGACAAAACTTGTGGGGGTTTCACAACTTGCACTATTACTGGCATCTGGTTCCTATTTCAGGTCCATTCGTCTCTAGACCCCCATATTGTGAATTATCCTGGCATAAGTTAATGGTGGGACCTCTTTATAGCACAAACTCCCCAAGCAAAGCGTTCATTTTAAAAGGCATTAATTCTTTTTTTTGGGGTCACTTTCACTTGGCATACTTCATGCATCAATCCCAATTAGTCCCATCAAGGGAGTCCATTTCCTTGCTTAATGGATAATTTATGTAATGTTTTAATGACATAACTCTAAAGATCCACAAACATGTATATCAAGTGCATACCCTTGTCCTTTACTCCTCATACTACCTAAGACTGCCCCCCCTCTCGCGCGCGGTAAACCCCCCTACCCCCTAATGCCGAGCGAGTCCTAAGTTATCCTGTTAAACCCCTAAACCAGGTTAGGCCCGACTGACATCATCAACTAGTTGTGGTGTGTGTTGATATATAGTGTTACAAATTTGAATTATATTGTATA